AATGGAATGCTTGATTAAAAGATTATTTCGATGAAATAAAAAATGTAATATTATATTACTTCCATTATATTTAATAGAATCAAACTATTACTTAAAGTATCAAAAACTTTTATGCATCATACAACAAAATATAGAAAAATAAGCTAATAAATAAGCTATTGGGTTCATACCTCAAAAATGGAAATTTATCCTTTTTCTAATCATAAATAAATCATCAAATATTTTATTCATAAATATTATATTAATAAGAGTAATATTATCAATTTCCTCAAATTCATGATTTATTGTATGAATAGGAATAGAAATTAATATAATAGCATTCTTACCAATAATCATAGAACAAAAAAATATAAACTCCAAGGAAGCTGCCTTAACTTATTTTCTAGTACAAACAATTGCATCAATAATAATACTAATATCAATTATTATTATAATAATTGATAAAAACAATATAAATATAATTACTAGTAATATAAAAGACTCACTAATAATAAGTGCATTAATAATAAAAAGAGGTATTTCCCCATTTCACTTCTGAATACCAAAGACAATAGAAGGTTTAAATTGAAATAAATGTTTAATCCTTATAACTATTCAAAAAATTACACCTCTAATAATAATATCATATATTATCAAAATAAGCCTAATTAATATTAGAGTTATAATTTTATCAGTATATATTGGAGCTATTGGAGGTCTAAATCAAACATCCTTACGAAAATTAATAGCCTATTCATCTATCAGCAATAATGGGTGAATAATAATAGCAATAATAATAAGAGAAAATATATGATTAATTTATTTTATAATTTACACCATAATAACAATAATAATAGCCTTATCAATAAATAATTATAAGTTATTTAATATTAATCAACTAATATCAATAAATGAATCAACTTATATAAAAATATTAATAATAATTAATATATTATCAATTAGAGGATTACCACCAATAATAGGATTTTTACCAAAATGAATAGTAATTCAAACATCAATAAATACATATGAATTAATATTAATAATGGTAATAGTAATATTAACCCTAATTACAATTTACTACTACCTACGAATATTATATTCAGCAATATTAATAACAAATACAAATCATAAATGACATAACATAATAAAAAAAAATGAAAACAAAGACTTTATACCACTAACAGTCATCACAACAATAGGATTAATACTAATCACTATAATAATAAGACTATATTAAGGATTTAAGTTAATTAAACTAATAACCTTCAAAGTTATAAATAAAGAAATTCTTTAAGCCTTAGTATTAAATACACCTTTAAATTTGCAATTTAAAATCATATAATGAATATAAAACCTATAGTAAAAGGACTAACTTATCCCTAAATAAATTTACAATTTATTACCTATATCTCAGCCATTTTACTAATGAAACGATGAATATTTTCAACCAACCATAAAGATATTGGAACTCTATATTTTTTATTAGGTATATGATCAGGTATAATTGGTCTGTCAATAAGTATACTAATCCGAATAGAATTAGGAATACCAGGATCAATTATTGGAAATGATCAAATCTATAATACAGTAGTAACAGCTCACGCATTTGTAATAATTTTCTTTATAGTAATACCAATTACAATTGGAGGATTCGGAAATTGACTACTACCTATTATAATTGGTGCTCCAGATATAGCTTTTCCACGAATAAATAATATAAGATTTTGATTATTACCACCCTCACTAACCTTACTTATTATAAGAAGAATAATTGATACAGGTACAGGAACAGGATGAACTCTATATCCCCCATTAGCAGGATTAACTGGGCATGGTGGAATATCAGTGGACTTAACTATTTTCTCATTACATATAGCAGGTATTTCATCAATTCTTGGGGCTGTAAATTTCATCTCTACCACAATCAATATAAAATCACCAGGAATATCTTTAGATCAAATTCCACTATTTATCTGATCAGTCATTATTACAGCAATCTTATTATTATTATCATTGCCAGTATTAGCAGGAGCTATTACAATACTTTTAACTGACCGTAATATAAATACCTCTTTCTTTGATCCTTCAGGGGGTGGAGATCCAATTTTATATCAACATTTATTTTGATTTTTTGGACACCCCGAAGTTTATATTCTAATCTTACCTGGATTTGGGATAATTTCTCATATTATTGCACACGAAAGAGGTAAAAAAGAAGTATTTGGAAATTTAGGAATAATTTTTGCAATAGCAGCAATTGGCCTATTAGGATTTGTAGTTTGAGCACATCATATATTCACAGTAGGAATAGATGTAGATACTCGAGCTTACTTCACTTCAGCTACAATAATTATTGCAGTACCCACAGGAATTAAAGTCTTCAGATGAATAGCTACAATATATGGATCTAAAATAACTATAAGACCATCATGTTTATGAAGTATAGGGTTTGTATTTCTTTTCACCCTAGGTGGATTAACAGGAATTGTATTGTCCAACTCTTCAATTGATATTACACTACATGATACATACTATGTAGTTGCACATTTCCATTATGTACTTTCAATAGGAGCAGTATTTGCAATTATAGCAGGATTCATTCAATGATACCCCCTATTTACTGGATTAAATATAAACCCATTATGACTAAAAATTCAATTCTCAAGAATATTTGTTGGAGTAAATTTAACATTCTTTCCACAACATTTCCTAGGGCTAGCTGGGATACCACGACGATATTCAGATTACCCTGATATATTCACATCATGAAATATTATTTCATCAATAGGGGCTCTTATCTCAACTATCAGTATAATAATATTCATTATAATTTTATGAGAAAGAATAACATCTATACGACAAACAATATTTAGATCCCATATAACAAGATCATTAGAATGAATACATAACTTACCACCAACAGAACATACATATAATGAATTACCAATCATAATTAAATTCTAATATGGCAGATTAGTGCAATAAACTTAAGATTTATATATAAAATAAAATTTTTATTAGAAATAACCACATGACCAAACATAAATTTACAAGACAGATCATCTCCATTAATAGAAAATATAAACTTCTTCCATGATCATATCATAATAATTCTGATAATAATTGTAACTACAGTAAGATATATTATAATTATATTAACTTTAAATAAACAAACCGACCGTAATATACTCGAAGGTCAATTAATTGAATTAATCTGAACTATTACACCAGCTATAACACTATTCTTTATTGCAACTCCTTCATTACGACTATTATATCTAATAGATGAAATTAATAACCCAATAATAACAATAAAAGCAGTAGGACATCAATGATATTGATCATATGAATATTCAGATTTCATTAAAGAAGAATTTGATTCATATATAGAAAATAATGAAAACATAAACGAATTACGATTATTAGATGTTGACAACCGGATAACATTACCATCAAATACATTTATCCGAATAATTGTGACATCAGCTGATGTAATCCACTCATGAACTATCCCATCAACAGGAGTTAAAATTGATGGAACACCCGGTCGATTAAATCAAGCTAGTTTAATCTTAAATCGTAATGGATTATTATTTGGTCAATGCTCAGAAATTTGTGGAACAAATCATAGATTTATACCTATTGTAGTAGAAAGAATCCCAATTAATATATTCATTAAATGAATAAACAAATCATCAGATGACTGAAAGCAAGTATTGGTCTCTTAAACCACTTAATAGTAATTAGCAACTACTTTTGATGAGAAATTTAGTTAAAAGATAACATTAATATGTCATATTAAAATAATTGAATATCAATAATTTCTAATACCTCAAATAGCACCAATAAGATGAATAATTATATATATATATATCATAACTACACTAATAATATTTATAACAAAAATTTACTTTACAAAAAAAATAAAAATTAATAAAAATATTAACATAATAGAAATAAATAAAGAAAATAACTGAAAATGATAACTAATTTATTCTCAATTTTCGACCCATCAACAAGAATTTTTGAATTAAAAATAAATTGAATAACAACAATTATTGTAATAATATTACTACCTACATCATTTTGATTAATGAATAATCGTTACTCAATAATATGAACAAAACCTATCAATATTTTACATAATGAATTCAATACACTGTTAAATAATAAAAATAAAAGAATATCAATAATATTTATTACTCTATTCACATTAATTATATTAAATAATTTAATAAGACTATTTCCATATATTTTCACTGTAACAAGTCACTTAAGAACAACATTAACCTTAGCACTACCTTTATGATTAACATTAATATTATATGGATGAATAATTAATACAGAAAACATATTTATACACTTAGTACCTACAGGTACACCTACAGTATTAATACCATTTATAGTATGTATTGAAACTATTAGAAATATTATCCGACCAATAACATTATCTGTACGACTAGCAGCAAATATAATTGCAGGACATCTAATTATAACACTATTAGGAAATACAGCAATAATAATAACAATAAATACTTTAATAGTAATACTAATAATTCAAATATTACTTTTAATATTAGAAGCAGCAGTAGCTATTATTCAGGGATATGTATTTGCAGTATTAATAACACTATACACTAGAGAAGTAAACTAATGTTAACAAACCAAAATCACCCATATCATATAGTAGAAATAAGTCCTTGACCTTTAGTTGGAGCTATTTCAACGATAATAACATTAATTGGTTTAGTAAAATTATTTCAACAAAGATCAACAATAGTAATATTAACAGGAACTATTATAACCTTATTAACAATAATCCAATGATGACGAGATGTAGTTCGAGAGAGAACATATCAAGGAATACATACCAAAATAGTAATCAAAGGGTTACGATGGGGAATAATTCTATTTATTATCTCCGAAGTTTTATTCTTTGTATCATTTTTCTGAACTTTTTTCCACAGAAGATTATCTCCAGCACCTCAAATTGGATCAATATGACCTCCAACAGGAATTTTAACTTTCAATCCAATACAAATCCCACTACTCAATACAGTAATCCTATTAACTTCAGGTGTTACTATTACATGAGCCCATCATAGATTATTAAATAATAATTTAAATGAAATAAATCAAAGATTAACAATTACAATCATTATAGGAATCTACTTCACAATACTTCAAGCTTATGAATACATTGAAGCACCTTTCACAATTAGAGACTCAATTTATGGTTCAACATTCTTTATAGCCACAGGATTCCATGGACTACATGTTATTATTGGAACTACTTTTCTATTAATATGTTTATTACGACAATTAAATATACATTTCTCAAACTATCACCATGTTGGTTTCGAAGCAGCAGCATGATATTGACACTTTGTTGACGTTGTATGATTATTTTTATACATTTCAATCTACTGATGAGGTAATTAGCTTACTTAATATAATAGTATATTTAACTTCCAATTAAAAAGTCTGAATAATCAGAGTAAACAATTATAATAACAATAATATCAAGAATGATAATTATCTTTTTAACAAACATAATAATATTAATAAATATACTACTAGCAAAAAAAATAGTAATAGATCGAGAAAAATCATCACCATTCGAGTGTGGGTTTGATCCAAAATCATCACCTCGAATTCCATTTTCATTAAAATTCTTTTTAATCGCAGTAATCTTCCTAATCTTTGATATCGAAATTGCACTTATACTACCAATACTACCAACAATAAATATATCAGAAATAAATGAATGATGAATAACTTCAACAATCTTCATTATAACATTAATTATAGGGTTATATCACGAATGAAATCAAGGGGCATTAAAATGAGCCAATTGGGATCATAGTTAATTATAACATTTGAATTGCAATCAAAAAGTACTGATTTAATCAGTTTATCTCAAATAAGAAGCATTAATATGTATCTAGTTTCGGCCTAGAAGATGGTATATACCCTTATTTATTAATTGAAACCAAATAAGAGGTATATTATTGTTAATAATATTATTGAATTAAAATTCCAATTAAGGAAATATGTATAATCAAATAATAGCCGCTAACTAATTATTTTAACGATTAATACCGTTTATATTTCTATTTATATAGTTTAACTAAAACATTACATTTTCATTGTAAAATTAAATTATATTTTATAAATATTTATAAGGATAAATCCTTCTTTAATAGCTTCAATATTAAACTCTATAGCATAAGATATATAAATTAAATAAATATTAAAATAATAAATCAAAACGAAACCAAAATAAAAAATAAATTAAAAAAACTATTTTGAATAGTCTGATTAAATAAAGAATAATGTTTCAAATAACTATATAAACCTTGACCTCCCAATAATTCAAATCAACCAAAATCTCTAATATTATTAAATTTAAGTCCTAAAAAAAGAGGATAAAAAGGTATTTTAATAGCAATATAAGGTATAAATCATATATTACCAAAAAAATAACAAATGCTATAAAAATAATAACTAATATTAGAATCAAATAAATTAAACCTATTAATAAAATAACCCAGCCAAGAACCAAATAAAAAAACAACAACAATTATCAACTTTAAACCATAAGGTAATATAATTATATAAGGAGTAGGAAGTAAACCCCATCTTAATAAACACCCCCCAAAAATAGAAAAAAAGGTTATTAAAATCATACTACGTAGTATAATTCAACTCCCATCACATAAACAATGATATCTATAAAAACAAAAATCCTTAATTACTAAATAATAAATTAAACGAAATCTATAACTTACAGTTAAACCAGTAGAAAAATAATAAATAAAATAAGAAAATAAATTAATATAACTCATACTATAAATTTCCAAAATCAAATCCTTAGAATAAAATCCAGACAAAAAGGGAATTCCACATAAACATAATCTAGCAACAATAAAACATAAACAGGTAAGAGGTATTTGAAAAAACAAATTACCAAAATAACGAATATCCTGACAATCTTTAAAAGTATGAATAATAACACCTGAACACATAAATAATAACGCTTTAAATAAAGCATGAGTTAATAAATGAAAAAATGATAAATAAATATAACCAAAAGAAAGAATAGATATTATTAAACCAAGCTGTCTCAATGTAGACAAAGCAATAATCCTCTTCAAATCAAATTCAAAATTAGCACAAAATCCGGATATAAATATAGTAACTAATGAAATAAATAATAAAAAAGTAGATAATATACTATTAACATATAAAGGATTAAACCGAATTAACAAATAAATACCTGCTGTCACCAAAGTAGATGAATGAACTAAAGAAGATACAGGAGTAGGTGCTGCTATAGCTGCAGGTAATCAAGGAGAAAATGGAATTTGAGCTCTCCTAGTTATAGCACCAATAACAATTAATAATCTAATTATATATACATCATAATCCATAGAAAAAAAATCTAAATATATAAAATAGTTTCATCTACCATAACTAAATATTCAAGCAATAGATATTAAAAGTATACTATCACCAACACGATTAGAAAGTGCCGTAATCATCCCTGCATTAAAAGACTTAACATTCTGGTAATAAATTACTAAACAGTAAGAAACAAGACCTAATCCATCTCAACCTAATAAAATTCTAACCAAGTTAGGACTAATAATTATAAACATTATAGAAAAAACAAACATCAATACCAAAATAATAAATCGATTAATAAACAAATCCCCGAACATATAATCCCTTCTATAATAAATAATCAATGAAGAAATAAGTAAAACAAACCCCATAAAAATTAAAGATATCCAATCAAATAATAAAGTTATTAACAACTGACTACCATTAAACATAAATAACTCATATTCAAGAAAATACACTAAGTCATTAAACAAAAACATAATACCAAAATAAAACAATAAAAATCTAACAATAAATAAATAAATAAATAAAATATTACACAAAGAATAACATCAAAGAATAACCTAAAGTAATTTATACATCATTAGAACCACAACCTAATATTTTAAATTAAACTATTTAAGCTAAATAAATAACATATTAACAAAAAAAATAATTAAATTTAAAGGAAATCAATGAAAAAATAATAATATATATTCACGTAAATAACCTACACTAAAAGAAAAAGAACCAGAATAAATTATACCATGCTGTCTATAAGAATATATATATAATGTATAAACAGCTCTAAAAAAAGAGACAAAAAGAAAAATAAATGTATTAAATAAATTTCATGACACTAAACTATTAAATAATATAACTTCACCCATTAAATTTAATGAAGGAGGAGCAGCTATATTATATGAACTTAATATAAATCATCAAAGTCTTATAGAAGGTATAAAATTAATAAGACCCTTAATAATATATAATCTACGACTCCCTAACCGCTCATAAACAATATTAGCTAAACAAAATAAACCAGAAGAACATAACCCGTGAGCAACCATCAAAATTATTGCACCAAAAATTCCTCAATAATTAAAAGTTATAATACCCCCTAATACTAGTCCTATATGAATAACAGAAGAATAAGCAATTAAAGACTTAATATCACTTTGACGGACACAAAACAAACTAATAAAAATACCTCCTAATATACTAATACTAATTCAAATAAAATTATATATTAAACCAGACATAATTAATAAAGAAAATACACGAAATAAACCATACCCACCTAACTTTAACAATACACCAGCTAAAATTATTGAACCAGAAACAGGAGCCTCAACATGAGCCCTAGGCAACCAAACATGAATAATAAATATAGGAATTTTAACTAAAAAAGAAAAAATTATACATAAATAAAAAATAAAATAATAATAATCAAAATATAACCATAAAGAAAAAGTTAAACTACCAAAAAAAGAATAAAAATAAATAATACAAACTAATATAGGTAAAGAAGAAAATAAAGTATAAAATAAAAAATATATACCCGCCTGTAACCGCTCAGGTTGATACCCTCACCCAAAAATTAAAAACAAAGTGGGAATAAGTCTAGATTCAAAAAAAATATAAAATAAAAATAATCTATTACTAGAAAATCTAAAAAACAAAAATAAAAACAATAAAATAATAAAAAATATAAACAACTCGGAATAATATATATAACGATAAACAGATTCACTAGCTATAATCATCAATCTACAAATAAAAATTCTTAATAAAATTAATAAATAAGAAACAACATCACAACCAATGAAATATCTTAAATTACAATAATAATAAAATCTAATAAAACTAAAATAAAATATAAATATCAACAACATCATCCCAACTTGTACTAATCATCAATTATTAAAATAAGAAAGAGGGATTAAAAATAATGTAAAAAAAATAAATTTTAACATTGAATCAAATTAAAAGATAAAAAATAATCATTACCATAACTGCGAATTAAACTAACTAATAAAGATAATCCCAATACCGCCTCACAAACCCAAAAAGTTATTATTACCATGATAAAATAAATATCAAATAAAGAAACTAATATATACAAATAAATAATCCAAAATAAAGACAAAACAATATACTCCAAACTCAATAAAGTAATCAAAAAATGCTCATAATTAAAAGAAAATACCAACAAACCACAAATAAACATAAATAAAGGAGATATATAATAAATCAACACTAGTTTTAATAATTTAAATAAAATATTGGTCTTGTAAATCAAATATGAATATCTATTCTTAAAACTTCAAAGGGAAGTAAATACATATCTTTAATTCCCAAAACTAAAATTTTAATTAAACTACCCTTTGTATAAAAATAATAATAATAATAAATGCCATCATAAACGCAATATTCTTAATAATAAAACACCCCTTATCAATAGGAATAATAATTATTATACAAACAATTACAATTGCATTAATAACAGGAATATTATATAAATCATTTTGATTCTCATACATCTTATTTCTAATATATGTAGGTGGTATAATAGTAATCTTTATTTACATAACAAGACTAATACCAAATACAATATTTATAATACCTTCAAAAAAAATAATATTAACAATAATTATATTAATATTATTAACAATACTTACAAAAAAAATAAATATTATAAATAATGACACTATAACAATAATTCATAATACACCAATATTAATAAAAATATATACAATACCAGCAAATTTAAATGTAATTATTATAGTAATATATCTACTATTCACAATAATCACAGTTTTTAATATTACAGATTCAAATAAAAGACCATTACGAATAATATATAACTAATGAATAAACCTATACGAACACATCATCCATTAATAAAAATCTTAAATAATTCATTAATTGATTTACCAACACCAATTAATATTTCAACATGATGAAATTTTGGGTCAATACTAGGAATTTGCTTAATTATTCAAATCATAACAGGTTTATTTTTAACAATACATTACACACCAAATGTAGAATTAGCTTTCAATAGAGTAAGACACATTTGCCGAGACGTAAATAATGGGTGAATTATACGAACACTTCATGCAAATGGAGCCTCAATATTTTTTATCTGCATTTACCTACACATTGGACGAGGAATATACTATGGATCATATAAATACGTACAAACATGAATATCTGGAGTAATAATCCTAATACTAGTAATAATAACAGCATTTATAGGATATGTATTACCCTGAGGTCAAATATCCTTTTGGGGAGCAACAGTAATTACAAATCTACTATCAGCTGTACCTTATCTAGGAATAGATCTAGTACAATGAGTATGAGGGGGATTTGCTGTAGATAATGCAACCCTAAACCGATTTTTTACAATTCACTTTCTAATACCATTTATTGTAAGTGCAATAATCATACTACACTTACTATTCTTACATCAAACAGGATCAAATAATCCACTAGGCATAAAAAGAAATATAGATAAAATTCCTTTTCACCCTTACTTCTCACTAAAAGATATTACAAGTTTCATTATCATAATTATATTATTAACATATCTAACATTAATAGAACCATACATATTAGGGGATCCAGACAATTTTACACCTGCAAATCCTTTAGTAACTCCTACACATATTCAACCAGAATGATACTTTCTATTTGCATATGCAATCTTACGATCAATTCCTAATAAATTAGGGGGTGTAATCGCACTTATAATATCAATCCTAATTTTATTAATTATACCTACATATAAAAGAAATTTCCAAGGACTAACATTCTATCCAATGAATCAAATAACATTTTGATTAATAGTATCTACCACTATTATATTAACAATTATAGGAGCAAAGCCAGTTGAAGATCCTTATATTTTAATAAGACAACTACTAACTATCCTATACTTCTCATACTTTTTAATAGATAATTTAATAAAAATATATTGAGATAAAACAATTAAATAGTTAATAAGTTCATAAACATATATTTTGAAAATATAAAATAGAATTTAATAATTCTATTAACTTATTTACTTAAATAAATTCAATAAATAAATAAAGAAAGAATAAACAACTTATACCCAACATAAAAAATCAAAAAATTTAAAGAAAGAGGTAAATAACATTTCCAAGCAAGATATATCAATTTATCATAACGAAAACGAGGTAAAGTACCACGAATTCAAATAAATAAAAACGAAATAATAAGCATTTTAATAAAAAATAAAACAGAAAAAATATCACCACCAAAAAAAATAACACAAGATAATAAACTAATAAATAAAATTATTGAATATTCTCTTAAAAAAATTAAAATAAATCCACCTCTTCTATATTCAACATTAAATCCCGATACCAGTTCAGATTCACCCTCAGCAAAATCAAAAGGAGTACGATTAGTATCTGCTAAAAAGGAAGACATTAAACATAAACATAAAGGAAAAAAAGTAAAAAAGTATCAACAATAATACTGAAAAATATAAAAACTATGTAAACAATAGCTACCAGCTATAATAATAAAAGATAAAAAAATCAAAAATAAACTTACCTCATAAGAAATAGTTTGAGCAACAGCACGCAATCTACCCAATAATGAATAATTAGAATTAGATGACCAACCTGCAATCATAATACTATATACATTCAATCTAGCACAACATAAAAAAAACAAAATACCTAATTCATAAGCAAAAATATTACTAAAATAAGGAATAATAACCCAAATAAGTAATGAAAGAAACAAATTAAAAATAGGAGAAAAATAATAAGGAATAAAATTAGAAAAAATAGGTAAAATATTCTCCTTACTAAATAACTTAATAGCATCAGAAAAAGGTTGTAAAACCCCTAAAAATCTAACCTTATTAGGTCCCTTACGAATCTGAATATATCCTAAAACCCTACGTTCAATCAAAGTAAAAAAAGCAACACTAACTAAAACCAAAATAATTAAAATAATAAAAGAAATGAAAGATAAAAAATTATCAATAAATATCAATATTAATTGTTAAAAATAACATAAATAAGTTCTAAACTTAACGCACTTAAATCTGCCAAATCAATAATAATAAAAATAAACAAAATATTTGTTTTATATGGTCCTTTCGTACTAATAAAAAATAAATAATTATGGATAGAAACCAACCTGGCTCACACCGGTTTGAACTCAGATCATGTAAGAATTTAAAGGTCGAACAGACCTATTAATTAAGCACCTACACCTAACTATAATCTTAATCCAACATCGAGGTCGCAACCTCTCCTGTCGATACGAACTCTCAAGAAAAATTACGCTGTTATCCCTTAGGTATCTAAATCTTATAACATTAATAAAAGGTCATATAAACAAAAATAATTGTACAAAATTATAAAGAGTTAATTATATCTCCATGTCACCCCAACAAAAAATAAATAATCCTAATAAATAAATAATAACTAAAATAAAATTAAAAATAAATAATTTAAGATCTAAAGGGTCTTCTCGTCCTATAAAAACATTTAAGCATTTTAACTCAAAATTTAAATTAAATATTTAATAACGAGACAGTCAATATTTCGTCCAACCATTCATACAAGTCCACAATTAATAGACTAATGATTATGCTACCTTTGCACGGTCAAATTACCGCGGCCATTAAATAAATCATAGAGCAGGTCAAATCTCAAATAAATAAACAAGAAAAGATGTTTTTGATAAACAGGCGAATAAATAATTTTGCCTAATTCCTTATTAATAAATAAATATCAATAAACAATAATAAAAATAAATATACTAATTAAACCATTATTAAATATAATAATAAATTAATTAAATAATTCCAATAAATAATTAAATAAGTAAAAAATCAATAAACAAAAATATTAAATTATAAAATACTAATAAATAATGAACATTATAAATCCTACATAATATCAAAATAAAAATATTATAAAAATAATAAAAAGCTAATCCCCCATACTACTACTATAAATAAATAAATAAATAAGTAAAAATAATATTTAATTAAAAATAGCTAAATTAAATTTAATTATTAGAAAACTAGATATCTTAATTTACGATAAAGCATATCACACCTATAAAATAATAATTAATAAATATACAACTTTAACTAACATAATAAAATAGATCAAATTAATTCGAGAAACTTATATATTTAAATATATTTAATCTACCCTGATACAAAAGGTACAACATAAAATCTACTTATAATAAAATAATTATTAAACCTATACAGTACAAATAAACTATAATAAAAATAATTCTTTCAAATTAAAATACTAAAACAACAACTAAAAATAAAATTTTAATTAAATATAAAACCACCAGAAACAAAAATAAAATAATAATTAATCAGAATACAAATATTGCAATTCAATTCAACTCAACGTAAATGAGATATTTTCTATAAACTAAATTCTGAATATTATAATCCTAGATACACTTTCCAGTACATCTACTTTGTTACGACTTATCTCAAATATATTGAGAGTGACGGGCGATATGTACTCATTTTAGAGCTAAAATCAAAATAACAATATAAATAAAATTACCAACAAATCCACCTTCATAATAAAATTTAAATAAATAATCCGTAATACTTAAATAATAATGTAATCCATCTCCACTTAACTATAAACTGCACCTTGACCTGAAATAAATCTTAATTTAGAATAAAGTAAATTATTAATCTAATAATATAAACTGATAACGGCGGTATACATACTGATTACAAAATTAAGAACGATTAAAACGAGGACTATCGATTACGGGACAAATTCCTCTGAATAGACTAAAACACCGCCAAATTCTTTAGGTTTAAAGAATATATCTATTATTACCCAGGTAAAAATTAACGAATAAAATAATAGGGTATCTAATCCTAGTTTAAAATTTATATTTAAAAGAACCTAATAAAGATTAATAAATATTTAAAATTTCACCCAAAAATAAATAAATTAAACTCAACAAAAAAAAATTAACTTCAATTAAACCAAAAATATTAAATAATATTTATTGTATAACCGCGTATGCTGGCACAAACATTTACAATAATAAAAAGAATAACCAAGTCTATATTAACATAATACTCAATATTAAGCACTGCAATTAATAAAATAAATTTTTATCAAAAATTCACATGTACAATTTCCTAAAATTTAATAAAATAGTCAGAATCAAACTAACATCTTTAAATAGATATAAAAATATTAGAACTAGTATAACATAAAATTGGGTTTAATTCTCGATTTTAAGGTAAAAAAAAAATCGAATTAAACCCAATTATAAACATCCTAATTGTATTACTCTTAGGATTTCCATCTTAATGTAACAAGAAAAAAAACAACAAATTATTGTAATAAATACAACATAATCAAAGATCACTCTTCAACATCTTTACATTAAGTTTTAGATAACAGAACCATATTCCTACCTCCTTAATAAATGCTTATGTTATATTAATTAACTATGTCATAACAGACAATAAAATTTTAAAGATTAAATAAAGGATACCGTTAAAAGAATATTAACTTATAAGTTAATATTCTTTTTAATAGGTTCTAATCTTGTATAAATCCCTTACTTTTTCATTTTTTTTTTCTTTTTAAATGAAAAAGTAAGGGAAACAACGTATAATAAGAATTTATGATTTATATCTTCTCCCTTATTATAAGTTATTGCTATCTAATACTTATTTAATTAATATAAATTATTTATTTTTATATCTTTACTTGTTGTATTTATATTATATAAATAATTTGTTTTTTAATATTTACTCTATTATTGTATAAATTATTAATTAATTATATTAATATAAAATATATGGATATTATATATATTAAATTCTTATTTATTCTTTATTTATTTTTTTTCTATTATAGGTTATTATTTTAAATTAAGGTATAGATATAAAAATAAGAATTTAATATACTTGAGTCAACATAAAAACTTCACTTTTCAATAAAAATTCTAAACTTTTCAATAAAAATTCTAAACTTTTCAATAAAAATTCTAAACTTTTCAATAAAAATTCTAAACTTTTTAATAAAAATGAATAACTTAAATGTAAATAAATCATATAAAAGATATTTTAAGTACCAGTATTAACAAACCTTACAGAAAACAACAAACATTGTAACAACAAAATAATTAATTGAGAAACTAAGGAATTCAACATCAATTAAAACGACGTAATTAAACCTTATTTCAAATAATTTATTTGAAGTTAATAAAAACATTTAAGTATCATGGGTAAAATTTTAAAGTTCATAAACTTTAAAAATAGCAAATAATGGATAAAAAACAATTTTAAAGTTCATAAACTTTAAAAATAGCAAATAATGGATGAAAAAACAATTTTAAAGTTTATAAACTTTAAAAAAAAAGTAAATAATGAATGAAAAAACAATTTTAAAGTTCATAAACTTTAAAAAACAGCAAATAATGGGTGAAGAAACAAATTTAAAGTTTATAAACTTTAAAAAACAGAAATAATAGGTGAGAAAACAAATTTAAAGTTTATGAACTTTAAAAAACAGCAAATGATGGGTGAGGAAACAAATTTAAAGTTTATAAACTTTAAAAAACAGCAAATGATGGGTGAGGAAACAAATTTAAAGTTTATAAACTTTAAAAAACAAAAATAATAGGTGAGGAAACAAATTTAAAGTTTATGAACTTTAAAAAACAGCAAATGATAGATGAGGAAACAAATTTAAAGTTTATAAACTTTAAAAAACAGAAATAATAGGTGAGGAAACAAATTTAAAGTTTATAAACTTTAAAAAACAGAAATAATAGGTGAGGAAACAAATTTAAAGTTTATAAACTTTAAAAAACAGCAAATGATGGGTGAGGAAACAAATTTAAAGTTTATAAACTTTAAAAAACAACAAATGGTAGGTGAAAAAACAAATTTAAAGTTTATAAACTTTAGAAAAACAGAAATAATGGGTGAGGAAACAAATTTAAAGTTTATAAACTTTAAAAAACAGCAAATGATGGGTGAGGAAACAAATTTAAAGTTTATAAACTTTAAAAAACAACAAATGATAGGTGAAAAAACAAATTTAAAGTTTATAAACTTTAGAAAAACAGAAATAATAGGTGAGGAAACAAATTTAAAGTTTATAAACTTTAGAAAAACAGAAATAATGGGTGAGGAAACAAATTTAAAGTTTATAAACTTTAGAAAAACAGAAATAATGGGTGAGGAAACAAATTTAAAGTTTATGAACTTTAAAAAAACAACAAATGGTAGGTGAAAAACAAATTTTAAGTTTATAAACTTTAGAAAAACAGAAAATAATAGATGAAAAACAAATTTTAAAGTTTATAAACTTTAAAAAACAACAAATGGTAAGTGAAAAAACAAATTTTAAGTTTATAAACTTTAGAAAAACAGAAAATAGTAGATGAAAAGCAAATTTTAAGTTTATAAACTTTAAAAAACAACAAATGGTAGGTGAAAAAACAAATTTTAAGTTTATGAGATTAAAAAAAAAATGAATGATTAAATAATATAAACAACAATATTTAATACCCATAAAATTCATACAAAATAAAAAAATTACTAAAATATATCTTTAAATTCACCATTTTGCCTTTCTAAAACACCATTTTGCCTTTCTAAAAAGTGAGTTTTTAAAATCAACATGAAAACAACCATTGAATTTCAAAAATCCATGTTTTTTTTATAAGACTTTTCACACTCAATAA